AACGCCAACATTATTTGATTCCAAATTCAAAGCAATACCTATTGTACCCTCTTCAAATTCTACTAATTCACCTGCCATTACTTCATCAAGACCATGAATACGAGCAATTCCGTCACCCACTTGAAGTACGGTGCCGGTATTCACAACCTTTACTTCTCTATTATATTGTTCAATACGTTCACGGATAATATTACTAATTTCGTCGGCTCGAAGGGTTACCATTAGCGTCTATTAATTCTTTTTCGGAAGTAAAGGAAAAAAAATAATGCCTAAATTCTAAACTAAAAAAATAGAAGGACTATTCTTCCATAGCCCCAAGAATGCCAAGATTAGCACTGATGGTACGAAAATGTAACTCACTATTCAAACAACTATTCAGAGTACCTAGAGCTCCTTGTAAGGCTTGTTGGAAAACTCGCTGTCGGACTTGATTAATCGCTCTTTGTTGTTCAAAAAGAAGGGTTTCGTTTTTGTAATTTTCTAATCGTTCCAAACTATCACAAGTGGCATTAATCAAATTTTCTTTTTCTCGTTCTATCTCGGAGTATCCATTCACTCGATATTCATTTGCTTCCGTTTCCACTTTACGTAAGCGTGCCCGGGCTTTTTCGAGTTGCTCAATAGCTCCTTTACGTAATTCTTCTGAATTTCGAATAGTACTCAAGATCCTCTGTTTTCGATTATCTAATAAATCATTTAATGAAAGTCGATTTTGTTACTATTAATTAATTTCACAACTTACATGATCTCTTCCCGAACCAAACATGAACCTTTCGATTCATTTGGCTCTCACGCTTCATTTTTTAATTTATGGGCATTCCATATATTTTAATGTAATGAGCCTGCCCTCTCTTTTCTGTTCGTATTCAAAGATATTAAAATTTATCTTATACAAGACCAGAGTTTATTCGGAGGACTCTTCTGACCAGACAAAAAATCTATAATTGTCAGCAAAGTTGTTTCTTTATTTTTTATTTGTATTTGTTATGTTATTTTTTATTTTTTTTTATTGTTTTATTAATTATTTTTTCGATTTAGTTTTCTTTTAGTTAGTTTTATTTATTCAATATTCCTTCAATATTCAAATTCAAAAATTCTCATTCTATACATAACATAGGTTGTCTATTCAGCATTGAATAAAAAAGGAGGTGCCTTTTTCCTTAGGAAATGGTTCAAATTATTTTATCGATATGAGTGTTCTATATCAGATAAATTAGCAACTATGCATTTTTTATTTTTAAACCATCTTAGTACTAACATAGTGGTAGAAAGAGTACCATGTTTGTTGTGCCTGGACTTCAAACAGTTTAGCTTTAACCATGTTAATGGTCCCACATTATTGGTTGATAGAGAATCAAAGTCAATGTACCAATGAATTACGAAATGCTATGGTTCTTACATATGATTACTTAATTTATTCAGAAGTAATTCGTCGGGATCATGCACATTTTTTATCCTATTTATTTTATCCTTATTTATAAAATTTTTATCCTTATTTATAAAATAAAAAAAATAAAATAAATAATAAAAAAAAAGTGCAGCCGGTTGGATCCAACCTATTTTTGAAATACACAACTCGCACACACTCCCTTTCCAAAATAAATCAATACACCCAGTACTACGCTTAGATTTATTGGATTTGTTGCTAAAATATCGGTATTAAACCCAAAACCCCCGGCGGATGGCCAGTGGCCCAAGGAAACAAAAGAATCGGTTACACTTTTCATATACTCTCCTCTTATAGATAGGACTAACAAAGAACAGAGTTCTTTTTGTATCACTTCGCCCCCCCTTTTTGGTTGATTTCTTTTTTTATGTTATGGGATTTTTTATTGGGAATAGATAAATTTATTTGATTTAATTTATTTTCATTTTTTTAATTAAATCTTATTTTTTATTTTATTCTAATTAAAGTTTCCAGTTTCCAAGAAGATACTTAATTGGGTTGGGTTCGGTCCTGGGTATTATGCCAATTTCAAAATACCTCGTTTGTTGCGTTGCAACGCATCCTAAAAAAAGGTTTCCATTATACTAAGAACTAAAAACGGGAAGGAAGAAAGCGAGAGGATCCGCTAATTACTAATCCTAAAATCCGTCCTTCCCGGAGGTATTCTCTCAACGAATAAGTAATTGTTAGAGTGAAATGTTGATATAATTCGAAAAAACAAATGGCGAGTCTAAGTCAAAAAAAAAGTACATTACGTACTTTTCTTCTAGAATTAAACAAATGGATTCGCAAATAAAAGTGCTAATGCCACGACCAGTCCGTAAATTGTTAAAGCTTCCATAAAAGCTAGACTTAGCAATAAAGTACCTCGTATTTTACCCTCTGCTTCTGGCTGTCTCGCAATACCTTCTACAGCTTGACCCGCAGCAGTACCTTGACCGATCCCAGGTCCAATAGAAGCAAGCCCTACGGCCAATCCAGCAGCAATAACAGAAGCGGCAGAAATCAGTGGATTCATGGTAAACTAAGCTCCTTACACAAAAAAAAAAGAAATGGTTAATGATACAATCAACCAATTAATCATCAGAAATACAGAAATACTTCAAAATCTTGTTTTTAGTTCTTATACATGATGGAGTTTTTGTAAATCTAGATGCATATGATTCTAATCATTGCATTTCTTTATTCTAAACTTATTTTTCATTCAATTCTTCATTCTTTATTCTTCTAAATCTTTGAGTTCAGAGTTCATCTGTTTATTTGCTCAATCCCCAATCATAGACAAAGCGGAAGCACTTTCTATTGGAATCCCATCTAAGTGCAGTGAGCTGTGAAATGAAAAATAAATAATAAATATTATATAAGAATAAGATAAAAGAGCCTCACTATAACTAGTGAATTTCTAATATCACATATACATTTGTTTCTTCCATAACGTAAACCGCCTATTGAATATGATTCTAGAATTCTTTTTTTGAACCATATGGGGGGGCTGGACAGACTTATAACTATTTATTACATATGTCCAGTTTCATTTTCCTAAGCTAAACTAGCTTTTTTTAGTCTTACGTCGTAAAAAGATAACAATTCTTATTCAAATTTAAAATTGTTGTAATTTTGTAATTAACTAAACAAATATAAATAACTAAACAAAACAAAAACAAATAAAATATAAATACAATATCAATTTATTTTATTGGAGAAGTATAATATAAATAAGCCAAAATCTTAGGAAAAAGAGATCATCTAGATCTTTTTCCTAAGATTTTTTTACAATTAAATAATATCGTACATCTTTCCTGCTACGACTCTATACCATATATAAAATTTTTATCTATTATGATTTCTCGCCAAGTCGATTATATTAAATTGAACTCCACATGAATTGGGATAAGGTTGAAAAAAAAAATTTCGAAAGCTAGTCAATGATGACCCTCCATGGATTCACCTATATAAGCCGCGGCTAAAGTTGCAAAAATAAGAGCTTGAATGCCGCTTGTGAATAATCCAAGGAACATGACGGGTATAGGAACTACTGAAGGGACTAAAGAAACAAGAACAACAACTACTAATTCATCAGCCAGTATATTTCCGAAAAGTCGAAAACTAAGCGATAAAGGTTTTGTGAAATCTTCTAGGATGTTAATTGGTAAAAGTATTGGAGTTGGTTGAATGTATTTACCAAAATAACTCAAACCCTTTTTTGTAAGACCCGCATAAAAATATGCCACTGACGTGGGTAAAGCTAAAGCAACAGTAGTGTTTATATCATTCGTGGGCGCAGCTAACTCCCCATGAGGTAACTGTATGATTTTCCGAGGTAAAAGAGCACCTGACCAGTTAGAAACAAAAATAAATAAGAACATAGTTCCAATAAAGGGAACCCAAGGACCATATTCTTCTCCAATCTGAGTTTTACTCAAGTCCCGAATGAATTCAAGGATATATTCGAAGAAATTCTGACCGTCGGCCGGAATGGTTTGTGGATTCCGAACAGCTATGGTAACTGAACCTAATAAGATAGCAATTACGACCCAAGAAGTGATAAGTACTTGGGCATGGACTTGTAAACCTCCTATTTGCCAATATAAATGTTGGCCTACTTCTACACCCGATATATCATATAGCCTTTTGAATGTGTTAATGGAACATGGTATAACATTCATATTGTCCTCTGACAGAAATTGAACTTAAAAAAAAATTATTTTGATTCTACCACCTCTTTCTTAACTGACCCACTTTAGTCATTAATCGTATATTTAGGATACTAAGTAATCACATAATATCCCCAATCTGAGTACTTTGTACTTTTTTTATTTTTTATCTTTTTTTTTTTGAAATCCAGGAATAGCAACCGATCAAATAAATAAAATTTATGAAGTTTCCCGAAGTAATTGACTTATCCATCTTAATCTTATTATTATTAATATCTTATTATTATTATTTCTTATTATTATTATTAATAATCAATGATTTCTTATATAACTAGAACGACCTTCACAAATTGCGGATACTAATTTGTTAAGAATCAATCGGATTGAGGCGATAGCGTCATCGTTGGCTGGAATCGAAATATCTGCGAGATCCGGGTCACAATTTGTATCGATTAAACAAATCGTCGGAATCCCCAAAATGACACATTCTCGAAGAGCCTTATATTCTTCTTGCTGATCAACGATAATTACAATATCGGGTAACCCTGTCATATATTTGATCCCACCCAGATATGTTTGCAGGGTGGATAATTGCCTCTTCAACATTGCTGCATCCCTTTTGGGGAGACGGTTGAGTTTCCCCATCCTTTGTTCGGCTCTTAAATCCCTGAACTTTTGAAGTCTCGTTTCCGTAGTGGACCAATTCGTTAACATACCACCAAGCCATTTTTTATTAACATAATGGCACCGAGCCTTTATTGCAGCGGATGCTACTGAATCAGCTGCTTTATTTTTTGTACCAACGATTAAAAAGTGTTTTCCTCTACTTGCTGCACCAAAAACTAAATCACAGGCCTCTGATAAAAAACGCGCAGTTCTCGTAAGATTTGTAATATGAATACCTTTACGTTTTGCGGAGATGAAAGGTGCCATTCTGGGATTCCATTTCCTAGTACCATGACCAAAATGAACTCCTGCTTCCATCATTTCTTCCAAATTAATGTTCCAATATCTTCTTGTCATTTTTCCCCATACTTGCTCGTTGTTTTTTTTTTTTAAACAACGAGACGAGGTATCTGAAATAAATAATTGTTCCGATGGAACTTTCTACCGAGGATTGACCGTTGATACACGATCCAAACCATTAATTCCTTTTAATTCATTATGATCTTTATTATCAATCAAATAGGAAAATTGGACCAGATAATGAAATTATAATATAAAAAAACGAGTCTCCTTTTAGGAATCATTAAATCGTGTCAATAATTGTTCTGATGTCTCATGAAAATTGTTTGGGACGCAAGAACTAAAAAATTCTCTATGGTGAAATAAGATATTTCTCATCTTTCCTTCAAACAAATTTTTCTTTTTGATTTCCAAATGAGTGTTTTTGTGTTGCCTTGAATGATGCACTAATTTTTTGAATCCGGTACCAACAGGTATAATTCCCCCTAGAACAACATTTTCTTTCAGGCCTTTCAACCAATCAATACGACCTCGTAGAGCAGCTTTTGCTAAAACTCGAGCAGTTTCTTGAAAACTAGCTTCGGATATAAAACTTTGAGTATTAAGAGATGCCCTCGTTATTCCCAATAAGATTGCTCGATAACAGATCGCTTTATCCAAAACACGCCCTGCTCGTTCCGCTCGCAACAATCCGATTAGCTCTCCGGGTGAAAAAACATTAGACATTCCATCTTCTGAAACCAACACTTTTGATGTTACTTGACGGACAATAATCTCTATATGTCTATTATGGATCTGTACCCCCTGGGATCTATAAACCTTTTGGATCTTATTAACCAAAGAGATACGGCTTTGGGCGATGGTTAGCTCCGTGCTAATCAAGAATCCCCAAGGGATTCCAAGAATTCTTGATATACGTTCATTCCAACCTTTAACCCTCTTTTCGAGATTTATCGATATTGAATCAATCGAACGCACTTCTAACACTTGTTCCACTTTTGGAAGACCTTGCGTTATGTCACCAGATCTTGATTTTTCATATATAAATGTAACTAATGTATCTCCCTCGTGAAGGATTTCTCCATAATGACCATGAACCGTTGCTCCTGGAGTAGCCAAATAGGGCTTGACTGATCTTATTACTAAGTAGTCAACATGAACAATTAGAACTTGACCAGATTTTTTCTGTGATCCGTATTTGAATAGACATACATTTTCACAAAAAAATTGTCCAAGGCTAATAATTGTGGACGTCTCATCACAAAAATCGTGGTGGAGAAAACGCCAATTTAAATCGAATGGATTAAAAATGATGTTACTGCACGGATCGGGATTATAAATCCCCCTATTTTCATCTATTAAAAAATATTTAAGTACTTTGAAAGTCTGACTCAATTTGTTAAGTAACAAATATTTCTTTAACAAAATCTGATTATAAGTTATTAAATGGCAAGATGAATAAAAATTCGCAATTTTGAGTACTACTGTACCTAAGGGGCCTAACGAATTCCTAATTGGAATTATAGGATCCGCTTTAATTGATTCTTTTGTCACATTGTTATATTTCAAACCATCGAATGGACCAATTCGAGAATAGTTGGATGATAACAAAATTTTCAAAGATTGGCATTCCCTATTTTGATTCAACAACGTACCACAAGTTCCTTTATGTTTGGTAAGTGATCGAATCTTTGCCTTGGCATAAAAAGGATTAATATTGGTGTAATCTAATCTATTATGGTTAATCAATCCTGAACCCACCGTACAATTTCTTTTTCCGGTATACGAAATAGGGGACTTGACTAACTCAATTCTTATGAAATCGCAAATTAGATCATTTGTCCTTATTTCAACAAAAGAAGCACGAACCCCCTCTATAGAACCATTTTGTTCTTGGTTCCAATCCAATACCAAGCAAGTCCGAACTAATTGAATGCTTGTGTGATAAAGTCCTCGAATTGGCTTGCCATTTCCATAAAGGATATAATTAACAACTCTAAGTTGGACATTATCCCCTTCCTGCAAAAGATCCTGGGGGAAAAATGTTGCTAAATTGGTCCCATCCGCTATTTCATATGTGACTACGGGTCGAACCAAAACAAAATACTTTTTCTTAGTAGGTGTGATCCGTTGGACATAGATCCAATTTTTCAATTTTTTTGATTCCTTAGAATTTCTTTTTCCCGTTCCCGGGGGTATCAAAATGCCGCCGTGCCTGGATATCTTATCCGTCTCTCCAGGAAAATGGATATCCCCAGAAAATATTTTTAGTTCAATACTTTTTTTTTTTCTCTCCACTCGGACCAATCCCCCTACTCGGCTTCTTGTATTTAAAGTGAGTGGTGTATCCACTCCAATAATACTATTGTTCCGGACCATTATCAACGAAGATCCAGGTAAGACATGCACTTCCTCGGGAATGAAAAAAAATAGATCTACTTTCATTTGGTATTTTGGACTAAATTCTTTTGCTCCTCGATATTCAATCAAATCCTCTTTTTTGACGATTGAATCGATCTCTACAGTCCCATATTTAGTAATCCCTGAACTGTTTCTTCGGTATCGGGGATCGTCGAAATAAGCAAGAATACTATTTCTACGTAAAATACCATTTATGGGTATTTCAATCGAAACACCAAAACGGGGTATTAGTTCTTTCTCGCGCTCTTGATCATATTGTAATGGAATGATCAATCTATTTCTTCGCCTCTTCGCCAAAAAATAAAAATTTTCGTGGAGAATAGAAGGATATTTTAAATTCCAATGACCATTGGATATGCTTCGATCAGGTCTTGAATAATCAGGAGCCCCCCCCCTTTTTTTACTAGAAGAATCCGAACTAAACAATTTATGTCTCGTTGGATCATTAGTTACTGATAGGTCAGAGATATATCTTTCTTTGAGAGAAAAAGAATGAACATTTATTTGATCTTGATCCTTGTGGAGAGAAAAACAGACAATACTGGATCTGCACGTACCTACTGCTAATATCCATAAATGACTTGTTTTTGGTAATAGATGAACATTACCATAAGTATATTCAGGTGCATGGTAGACATCGGTACTCCAGTGCATTTCTCCCTCTGATTCAGAATAAATATGTTTTCGAACCTTCTCTTTAAAATTTAAAGTGGATGTTCCGGCACGAATCTCAGCAATCACTTGTTCTGATTTTACGTATTGATCATTTTGAACAAAAATCAAACTTTTGGGGGGAATATTTACATTATGGATAATATCCTGACTTTCAATAGTTACATACAGGTCTATAGAACATAGAAAAGCGGGATGTCCATGACGGGTACGTGTGGGATGAACCAAATCCTCATTGAATTTTATTTTTCCATTAAAGGGAGCTCGTACATGTTCGGCAGTACCGCCCGTGAATACTCCGCCAGTATGAAAAGTTCTTAATGTTAGTTGAGTCCCCGGTTCCCCAATTGACTGACCCGCAATAATACCTACAGCTTCCCCCAATTCGACCAGGTCACCGTGAGTGGGACTCCGACCATAACATAATTGGCAGATCCAAGATGTACTCCTGCAAGTAAATGGAGTTCGAATATATATTGGTTGTGCTCGAAAGGTTATGAATCGATTGACAAGTCCAATCCCAATATCTTGATTTCGGGCGGCAATGCATCGTAGACCTATATATATATCGTCTGCTAATACACGACCAATTAGTGTTTGGATAAAAATTCGTTCCGTCATCCCATTTCGAGGACTTACAGAAATACTTCGAATAGTACCACAATCCGTTCTGCGTACAATAATGTGTTGAACTACTTCAACAAGTCTACGTGTGAGGTATCCAGCATCTGATGTTCGTACAGCAGTATCTACAACCCCTTTACGAGCTCCATAGCAAGAAATTATATATTCCGTCAAAGAAAGTCCTTCGCGTAAATTGCTTTGAATGGGTAAATCAATCATTTGTCCTTGGGGATCCGACATTAATCCTCTCATACCTACTAATTGGTGTACCTGAGATGCATTTCCCCTAGCTCCTGAAAAGGACATTAAATAGACTGGATTAGAGGGATCCGTCATCCGAAAATTAGGATTCATTTCTTGTCTCAAATATTCGCTGGTAGCATACCATATTTCAATGGATTGACGTAATTTTTCTACCGCATGTACATTCCCATAATGATGGTGTCTTTCCAAAATTAAACTTTGTTGTTCAGCATCTTGGACTAACCACCTCTTAGAAGGTATTGTTAAAAGATCATCAATTCCTAATGAAATGGATGTAGCAGTGGCTTGACGGAAACCCAAAGTTTTAACTTGATCCAGGATGTGTGATGTATATGCCATCCCGAAGTGATCTATTAATCTGCTAATAAGTCGTTTCATGGCAGCTCCATCTATCACTTTATTGTGAAAGACCAGATCGGCCCGTTCTGCCATAAGTAAGTACCCCCCTATTCTGCTGAGTAGGATTCTACAATGGGTCTGAGTCAGTGATTTGAAAACTTCCTTTCCTCAATCTTGATTCACGTAGAAATTCAGGAATTATGATATCAGTAAAGCCCTAGCCAAATTAAATTCTCATAAGTATCGGCTAATTACTTAGTTTAGCTAGTGTATGAGTAGGCTCGACAAAACCCCTGTATGGCTTCTTCTATTTCTCGATAAAAAGAAATATGACCAACGGTGGTTCGAATGTATATACAACGGGTTTCTTTTTTTATACTTCGTACTATTAAATAGTGTCTATAAATTTCATGGTAGGTACCAAAAGATTCATATTGAACTTCGATGGGAACTTCCCTTGAGCCAATAATGACACGTTGATCTAGTCGCCATCGGAGCCACAAAGGACTATCTAAATGGATTCGTTTTCGACGATAAGCTCCAAGTGCATCATAGGAACTACAAAAATATGGTTCCTTCTCTTTCGTATACTGATAATTATTATTGCCAACAG